ATATTTGTGAACAATGTGGATATCATTTGAAAATGAGTAGTTCAGATAGAATCGAACTTTCGGTTGATTCGGGCACTTGGGATCCTATGGACGAAGACATGGTCTCTATTGACCCCATTGAATTTCACTCGGAAGAGGAACCTTATAGAGATCGTCTCGATTCATATCAAAGAAAGACAGGTTTAACTGAGGCTGTTCAAACAGGCATAGGTCAACTAAATGGGATTTCCATAGCAATTGGGGTTATGGATTTCCAGTTCATGGGAGGTAGTATGGGATCCGTAGTAGGCGAGAAAATCACCCGGTTGATCGAATATGCTACTAATAGATCTCTACCTGTTATTATAGTGTGTGCTTCTGGAGGAGCACGCATGCAAGAAGGAAGTTTGAGCTTGATGCAAATGGCTAAAATATCTTCCGCTTTATATGATTATCAATTCAATAAAAAGTTATTCTATGTATCAATCCTTACATCTCCTACAACCGGTGGAGTAACGGCCAGTTTTGGTATGTTGGGAGATATCATTATTGCTGAACCCAATGCTTACATTGCATTTGCGGGTAAAAGAGTAATTGAACAAACATTGAATAAGACAGTACCCGACGGTTCACAAGCGGCTGAGTATTCATTCCATAAGGGCTTATTTGATCCAATCGTACCACGTAATCCTTTAAAAGGTGTTCTGAGTGAATTATTTCAGCTACACGGTTTCTTTCCCTTGAATCAAAATTCAAGTAGAGCGCTAGGCTCAGGTATTTGTAGCGAACTTTAGTTCATCGGAATCAAAGTCAAAATAAGAAGAGTGGGGTTTTCTTTAGTAACATAAGTTCTATAGGAAGTTTCGGATAATTACTTTTTTTTTATCCATATTTTTTATCCTACCCCTTATTCATGATTAGTAATCAGCAACTCTCTATCAAGAGGAAAAGAGTGAATTCTTCCTTCCGCGGAAAGGAATTGGGAAAAAATTCAAAAGAATTTCATGTTCCCTTCTTTCATATTAATATATATCGTATTAATAATATATAAATAGACCGTATTAATCTATATATATTAATCTATATATATAGATTAATTCAAATCTATTAAGGGAAGTGTTGTATATTTTTTTTATCTCCCGAGAACTTACATTTTGACTATGAATTCCTGTTGGATCGGATTCTAACGAATCCTTAGGAAACTCGTAAGAAACTCTTTATTAGAAGATAAGGGCGGTAGGACAAGAATAATAAAGCAGATTATCAGCCATATCTTTCTTGTAGAAAGATAATATAGGGACACTTATTTAGCTCTACATTCCTTGCACTTATTATATATATATACTTAATAATACTTATAATAGATATACTTATCATAACATATAATAGATATACTTATCATAACATAAGATATCTTTATAACAGGTACAAATATTAAATCGAGGTACCCATTCTATGACAGATCTCAATTTACCCTCTATTTTTGTGCCTTTAGTGGGCTTAGTGTTTCCTGCAATTGCAATGGCTTCTTTATCTCTTCATGTTCAAAAAAACAAGATTGTTTAGATCCGATAGGGAAAAATTTCATCAATTTATTTCAACACTTCGACTTGGATCATAGATATCTATTTAGTGGAATATGGTACGACATGTGGCTCCTTCCGAGCACAAATAAAAAAGTGGTTATGCATGCGGATACATGATATATGGATAAATCCATATGCATGTATATGTGGGGATAGCGGTTTTAAAATGGATCAGCGGATATCTGAAATAGAAAGTCAACGTATCTATATTATGTAGATATACATAGTGGTATCATATGAAGGGGATGTTATTATTTTATATCTAACCAATTCGATGAATTACTCCTAATAGTTCACATCATAATAGTGCTAGTTGATGAGAGTGACTTCGGGAGCAAAACAAAAAAAAAAAAAAAAGTAAAATCAAATTCATTTGGCTTATTCCCTTCTCTCAATTCCAATAGGGTGCAACTGGATCTAGTATGAACTATCGATCAGAACGTATATGGGTAGAACTTATAACGGGGTCTCGAAAAACAAGTAATTTCTGCTGGGCCTGTATCCTTTTTTTAGGTTCACTAGGGTTCTTATTGGTTGGAACTTCCAGTTATCTTGGTAGGAATCTGATATCCTTATTCCCGTCTCAGCAAATAATTTTTTTTCCACAAGGAATCGTGATGTCTTTCTATGGGATCGGGGGTCTGTTCATTAGTTCCTATTTGTGGTGCACAATTTCGTGGAATGTAGGTAGTGGTTATGATAGATTCGATAGAAAAGAAGGAATAGTGTGTATTTTTCGTTGGGGATTTCCTGGAATAAATCGTCGCATCTTCCTTCGATTACTTATGAGAGATATCCAATCGATCAGAATAGAAGTTAAAGAGGGTCTTTATCCTCGACGTGTCCTTTATATGGAAATCAGAGGCCAGGGCGCCATTCCCTTGACTCGTACTGATGAGAATTTGACTCCACGAGAAATTGAACAAAAAGCTGCGGAATTGGCCTATTTCTTGCGCGTTCCAATTGAAGTATTTTGAAATGAACTGAAAGAATGAATGCTTTCTCAGTATGAGAGAAGGAACCCCCTTATTTAATATAACTGAAGTTTCTTCGGAACGTTCATTCGAGCAAAACATGTTAGATTCTATTTACCCCGTTCCGTTGGTAATCCTTCCGTGGCCGTAGACCATAGAATAAAGCAGGCGGACGTATACGGAACAACCATAATAAGAAGCAATTTTGGTCGACCAAAACTATTTTTGATGCATATAGAACTCAATTCTACTAGTAACAAGTCTAATAAGTATGTATTCATCACACATATCAGAGCACTTCGGAATACAGTACATAATTTATTCCCTTTTTAGGGCCAATACTTTGAATTGATACATTCGATACAGATGTATCATATCTCATTAATTATCTTTCTTTTGTCAATCGATGTTTCTTTTTTGATCTTAGCTCTTTGATGACCAAACGCTTAGATTTTTCATAACTATCTCTCTCGTTTTGCCACCCATTTCGGATTTCATTATTAATATTCTTCAGAAATATCCCTTCAATTATTCCTGGGTTGAGGGTAGCCAGTGAGAAATATTTCGAAAAAAAAAAAATAATTGAGGGGAGTTCTTTCGTCTAGAAATCCAAATAATATTCATTATATCAAGTGGTTCTTTTGGGCATTCATCGAAAGAACAAATGAGGATATAATTGGTGCGAATTTGACCAACTGAGATATCTGGGAAAAATATTTGATTATTTCTTCATTCGAAACGGACCCTTATTCTATTTCTATATTCTTTTTAGATCCAAGGACTAAACAATTCAAAAAAAAAAAAGGAATAGATCCATAGGTTCCATACCTTGTTATAGAACTCATGCTTCATAGAAATATCGGATCAGATAGAGTCGGAGAATGAAGCGGGTTCATTAACAATTCACAGATTCAAAGTGTCAAAAAAGAAAGCATTGACTCCCCTCCCATATCTTGCATCTATAGTCTTTTTGCCCTGGTGGATCTCTCTCTCATTTAATAAAAGCCTGGAACCTTGGGTTACTAATTGGTGGAATACCGGACAATCCGAAACTTTTTTGAATGATATTCAAGAAAAGAACGTTCTAGAAAGATTTATAGAATTAGAACAACTATTCTTGTTGGATGAAATGATAAAAGAGTACCCGGAGACACAGATACAAAAGCTTCGTATAGGAATCCACAAAGAGACGATACAATTGGTCAAAATGCACAATGAAGATCATATCCACATCATTTTGCATTTCTCGACAAATATAATCTGTTTTGCTATTCTAAGTGGTTATTCTATTCTGGGTAATGAAGAACTTGTCATTCTGAATTCGTGGGTTCAGGAATTCCTCTATAGCTTAAGCGACACAATAAAGGCTTTTTCTATTCTTTTATTAACTGATTTATGTATCGGATTCCACTCACCCCGTGGTTGGGAAATAATGATTGGTTTGGTCTACAAAGATTTTGGATTTGCTCATAACGATCAAATTATATCTGGTCTTGTTTCCACTTTTCCAGTCATTCTAGATACAATTTTGAAATATTGGATCTTCCATTATTTAAATCGTGTATCTCCTTCACTTGTAGTGATTTATCATTCAATGAATGAATGAATGAAGAACTCATTTGATCTGCTGATATCAATCAAATCATGATGCTACTTCGTACATAAACAAACCATTTTGAAGCTTACTCACTCTTTATACTTCTACCCACCCAGGGATTCCTCCTATATTTCAGTACAATTATTCCAGTACAATGGCAGAATCGTGGATAGGGAACTATACTAGCTACCTACCTAATTTATTGTAGAAATTTCCGGGATCAATGATTGGACCATGCAAAATAGAAATACCTTTTCTTGGGTAAAGGAAGAGATGACTCGATTCATTTCCGTATTGATCATGATATATGTAATAACGCGGACATCTATTTCAAACGCATATCCCATTTTTGCGCAGCAGGGTTATGAAAATCCACGAGAAGCAACTGGGCGTATTGTATGTGCCAATTGCCATTTAGCTAATAAGCCCGTGGATATTGAGGTTCCACAAGCTGTGCTGCCTGATACTGTATTTGAAGCAGTTGTTCGAATCCCTTATGATATGCAACTGAAACAAGTTCTTGCTAATGGTAAAAAGGGGGCTTTGAATGTAGGGGCTGTCCTTATTTTACCCGAGGGATTCGAATTAGCTCCCCCCGATCGTATTTCTCCCGAGCTGAAAGAAAAGGTGGGCAATCTGTCTTTTCAGAGTTATCGCCCCACTAAAAGAAATATTCTTGTGGTGGGTCCTGTTCCTGGTCAGAAATATAGTGAAATCGTCTTTCCCATTCTTTCTCCGGACCCTTCTACTAAGAAAGACGTTCACTTCTTAAAATATCCCATATACGTAGGCGGGAACAGGGGAAGGGGTCAGATTTATCCCGATGGGAGCAAGAGTAACAATACAGTCTATAATGCTACAGCA